AAGAAGTTAATAAAATGAGTTTCAAACTTAAATCTTAAGTTTGGATTAAAAATCCGGTTTATTTTAGTTTTATCTTTTCTCCCACCTTCAGAAGAATAAAACATAGACATTTCGCCTATCATTAGAATTTTCTGAAAGGTAACTATCTCAGTTTCATATCATATAGAAATTTAGATTATATAGAATTTTTGAAAAAGACTTTCGAAAGGAAAGACTTACTATCTTTGGGATCTGATCCTACACCGCTGCTCAATACCTTAGTGGATCAACTCTATTACATAAGTTGATTACTAACGTTTGTCTCACATCATGACATAAGTAAGCAGTTCTTATTGTATCGGCCAAAACCTCGCTAATTGATCTTTACGGTGCTTACTCTATCAATTAGATACTTTACCCATAGACTAAAATAGCTAGGCATATCTATTTCTTCATATTTCAACTTCTATGAAGTTTCTTTCTTTTCTACAGCTAATAAAAATCGTTGTTTTAGACGATGCTTATGTAGAAAGCCCTTTTTTATAGTATTTACTAGTGAATTTGATCTTTCTTTACTTTTTTCTTTCTATAGTGGAGATAGTCGCACGTAATGACAGATCACGGCCATATTATTAAAAGCTTGTGGTAAGAATGGGTTTCGTTCGAGCGCTCGAAAATAATATTCCAAAGCTTTTGTGTGTTCTCCGTTACTTGTGTGGATAAGTCCTATGTTATAGAGTATATAACTTCGGTCATAGGGATCAATTTCTAGTCGCATAGCTTCATAATAATTCTGTAAAGCTTCCGCATAATTTCCTTCGGATTGGGCTGACATCCGTTACGGTCGTCATTCAATTCAAAGAATCTCCGTTACAGAACCGTACATGAGATTTTCATCTCATACGGCTCCTCCCTTATGTGCATAATGATAAAATGATAAAATAAAGAAGATGAAAAACTTCTCATTATGAACTGAGTAGGGCTAGTGTTTTTACAAGAAATCTCTAGCCAACCTTCCTGCAAGAGATCTTTTCTTAACATCAAACGTATTGGTACTAGAGAGAAATGATAACTCCAACAATTTCTTTGTTCTCAACGCTTCCCAAATTCCAGAAATAAGTCACTTCAACAGCCTTCGATGGTTATACGGGTATCCAAAATACAAACGAGATGGATGTTTGTTGTCCCAACCATTCTTTTAGTCCCAAGCCTGCTAAAGAAAGGGATAATTTATAACAAAGTTTTAGTGTTGTTGATTCCTAGGTGTAGTGCTTCTTCCCCTCTGCTGCCTATTGGTATTAGTGGACTAGGATTGACCTGTAATACCGAACCATAGGTATAACCTTTCGCTCAATACTAGAATCGAGAATTGAAACATAGCATCTGAGGCTGCATTAATCGAGGATACACGACAGAAGGAATTGTTCTATTTCCAAACTTTACCTTCAACAAGCGTAGATTTTTTTATTTTCTTTTTTTACCGATCACGAATCGTGTGTATTTCTTTTCTCGTAAGACTGAGAGTAATAAAAAAAATCAAATCGCACCATCTCTGTAATAGGTAAATGCCTCTTTTTCTCCTGAAGTTGTCGGAATTATTCGTAATAAGATATTGGCTACAATTGAAAAGGTTTTATCAATAAAATTTCCATTTATCCGCGATCTAGACATAGGTAGCAATCCATTCTATCATTGTTCTCATTACTTCTCGCGGGAAAATGATCCCCCAAGGAAAAGAATTCTACAGTACGAAATAACATAAAAACATATTCATTCTCATGAAAAAAAGAAAAAAATGGTCAGTCTATTCGATCTTAAAAAATTCAATATTCAAAAAAAGAATTGATAAGAACTAAGAAATCAATATGGGAACCGGATTCGATTCCATCTTACTTTACTGGAATAGTCTACCAATGAAAGAAACTATTCTTATTTGATTGAAGTTACAGCTTAGAATAACCTCAGTTGGTTGAATTATGATACAAAGAAGAAAAAGAATCATTGTATGATGAAAATAGAATAACCGCCCATTTTTTTGTGTTGTATATTTACGTGTATACACTATACAATCAACTATAAAAAAATTCTTTATCTATTTCTATTTTTAATAGAATAGATAGATAGGATAAGGGTTTTTTTGATAACTCTAAAACTGGCCTATAAAGCAATTTGAGAATTCTTCTGATATGGAATCATAGTCTAAATAGATAGAATCATGATCTAAAGATATCCATTAACCATAAAATATAGACCCCTCGCTCAGTCAATTCATTATAATTTCTAATTTCTTGATTTAATCCGGTCGGTATAGTATAAATAGATAATCAGAAAAAGAAGAAAACATTGTTTTTGCAAACATGAATAGAAATAGAATTTTTTTTTTCGTTTTTGTAAGAAAACAATTTTCTCTTTATCCCCCCAGCCTAGAAGGAAAGATCCTGCTTTTATTATGATGAAAAATTTTCTATTTTGATCGCTTTCTAGTTAGATTCTAGTTAGAATTGATTGGTTGTACCTACCCAATAATCTAATATGAATGATTCATTATTCACTCTATTTTCGGTTTTGGGGTCATAATCATTATGTAGGAGAGATGGCTGAGTGGTTGAAAGCGTAGCATTGGAACTGCTATGTAGGCTTTTGCTTACCGAGGGTTCGAATCCCTCTCTTTCCTTACCTTCACCTAATTTACCGATCTTACTAACCACAATAGATCAAATATCAATGGATACAACTATTCCAACAGTTAGACCTTTCTTTGATATGGATTCTCTAATAGATTCTCTATTTCTAATGGCTGTGGTACGGAAAATACTGTTAAAGAAAAGAGTAGACAAGGAATGAAAATATCCCTCTCGGTCTATGACACCTAAATGGAAGAAAAATCCGGATCAAACCCTTATTTATCTTAACCTTAGGTTAATTTACTTCGCCGAAAGGGAGCAAAATGGGTCGAACCCTTATTCTTATTCGTTTTTATTTTCTTTTTTTTTTTTTAGGTTTAAGTCTGACGAGAATAATATTCTACAACTAGCAATTCATTTATTTTCAAGCCGACCCATTTATTATCTATTATTTGATTGACTAATCCTTTATATTGGAATGGTTGAAGAGTCAAATGGTTTGGCAATTCCTGAGGAGGGGATGAGTCGAGAGAATTTTGAATTAGAGCTCTAGATTTTTGTTCATCCCTCGCCGCAATAGTATCTCGGGGTTTGCAGCGATAACTTGGTATATCTACTATACGACCGTTGACTAAAATATGTCTATGGTTAACTAATTGGCGAGCTCCCGGAATAGTCGGAGCCATACCCAACCGAAAAAGGATGTTATCCAGGCGCATTTCAAGTAATTGTAGTAAAACCTGACCTGTTGACCCCTTTGCCTTTCCGGCGATACGAACGTATTTAAGTAATTGTCGTTCTGTAAGACCATAATGAAAACGCAATTTTTGTTTTTCTTCTAGGCGAATACGATATTGAGATTTTTTCCCGGAACGCGATTGGTTTCTAAGATCACTTCCAGCTCTGGGCCTTTTATTAGTTAGCCCCGGTAAAGCCCCCAGGCGACGTATTTTTTTTAAACGAGGACCTCGGTAACGCGACATAAAGACTCCTTCTTCTTATTTCTATTTAATTATTAATTCTTATTGATGAAATTTCATTTTACAGAATAAAACTAAACTAAAAATGAACTAAATTCTAAATAAAGATAAAGCCAAATTTACTGAAGTATTAAGAATAATGAGATGAGTTAGATAAATATAAAGATCTTTCTATTCTATATATAGCAAAAGAAAAGGACTCTTTTCGTGAGATAGTTGGATATTCCTATAACATAATAACATAAGAAATCAATGGCTTTTGCGAAAAGAGGAAGACACTTTATTTTATTTATTTTTTCAATATTCTTTGATTGCAAAGATGCATTATCAATCATGTAAAACATCGAATAAAACAAATAGCGAAAAGCCAACTATCGGAATCGAACCGATGACCATCGCATTACAAATGCGATGCTCTAACCTCTGAGCTAAGCAGGCTCACATAACATAAATTCAACATGCATAGGAATTCAACAAACTCTTAGAATCTTTGCTATTAACTATTTGAATTCTTGGCTCTTCCATCCATATAATTAGAATATATTAAAGAATATAATATAGAATAAAAAATAACTGTTAAATATTATATTATAGTAAATATTATAGAACATAACGATTAATTTAGCGATATAGAATTTTTTTTATCACGATTAAAGATTCTAAAAAAAAATCGATCGTTCAAGTATTCGAAATTTCAGGGTAAAATCAGTGAAAGAGAGACAGATATATAGGGTATGTATCCACCTATATTGAATTGCGGATACAGAAATGATAAAATCGTTTTTGATTGGATCGAATATGAGCCTCCTATAGAAGATGAAAGAAGATAGACAAGAGATCAAAGACAAAGCTTTTTCGAGACAGGAATCAGCATCTATCTAATGAATTAAATCTAATGAATTAAACGGTTCCGAGAAAGAAAAAAGGGAACGAGATCGCAATGAGATTTTCATCTCAAAAAGGGGGATATGGCGAAATTGGTAGACGCTACGGACTTAATTGGATTGAGCCTTGGTATGGAAACTTACTAAGTGATCACTTTCAAATTCAGAGAAACCCTGGAATTAAAAAATGGGCAATCCTGAGCCAAATCACGTTTTCCGAAAAAAAAAAAGGTTCAGAAAGCGAAAATCAAAAAAGGATAGGTGCAGAGACTCGATGGAAGCTGTTCTAACGAATGGAGTTGATTGTCTTACATTGGTAGAGGAATCCTTCTATCGAAACTTCAGAAAAGATGAAGGATAAACCTGTATACATAGAAGAATTGATGTGAATCGATTCCATATTGAAGAAAGAATCAAATATTCATTGATCAAAGCATTCACGCATAATCTGATAGATCTTTTGAAGAACTGATTAATCGGACGAGAATAAAGATAGAGTCCCGTTCTACATGTCAATACCGGCAACAATGAAA